GTTCTTGTAGTTGAAAATAACAATAACGGCTTTTCGAGCCGTAGGTCTCGGGTAGTGGCCGAGCAGGAATAATGACTTATTTTGTATTTTTTCTAGGAATCTGCTTTGTTGTGGGTGTTTTAGGTGTAGCATCGAATCCTTCGCCGTACTATGGGGTAGTTGGCTTAGTTTTAGCATCTGTGGCTGGGTGTGGGTGGTTATTGAGCCTCGGGGTTTCGTTTGTAGCCCTGGTGCTGTTTATGGTGTATTTGGGGGGCATGTTGGTGGTATTTGTCTACTCTGTAGCTCTGGCCGCGGAGCCTTTTCCGGAAGCTTGGGGGGATTGACGTGTGGTTGGGCATGCGGCGGCACTTGCGGCGGTGGTTTTAGGGGGGTTGGTATTGGGCGGGTTTGTTGGGTCTTGGGGGTTAGGGGTTGTAACTGTTGATAGTGTTGGAATGTTTACTGTACGGCTGGATTTTAGTGGGGTGGCTATGCTTTATTCGCGTGGGGTTGGGATGTTTTTGGTTGCAGGTTGAGGGCTCTTGTTGACTTTATTTGTTGTGTTGGAGCTTGTGCGGGGGTTGTCTCGGGGGGCTATTCGGGCAGTTTAGGGGTCGGGATCAGAGAATAGTTTATTGTAAAATACCAGCTTTGGGAGCTGGAGATAAAGGTTTAATCCCTTTTTTTCTGAGGCCTGGGAGTACTCTAAGAAGTGGTTAGTCTTCAGTCTTTGGTTTACAAGACCAATGTTTTGTATAAACTATTAGAGTATTTAGCAGTTAAGCATTTTGTTTTCTAGGGCGCTTACGGCAGGGAAAAGGAATAGGAGGATGGTGAAGTAAGTAATTGATGCGAGTTGCCCGATGATGATGAATGGGTGTTCGACAGGTTGGCTTCCCACTCATGTTAGGACGAGGAGGTTGGCCACTAGTGTTCAGAATAGGAGTTGGGAGAGCGGCCGGAATGTTATTGTTCGTTGTTTTGATTTGTGGAGGAAGGGGACCAGGAATAGGATTAGGACGGAGGCGGCTAGTGCTAGGACGCCTCCTAGTTTGTTTGGGATTGACCGCAGGATGGCGTAGGCGAATAGGAAGTATCATTCTGGTTTAATGTGTGGTGGGGTTACTAGGGGGTTTGCGGGGGTGAAGTTTTCTGGGTCCCCTAGAAGGTTAGGTGAGAATAGGGCTAGTGCTATGAGGGGGGTAAGCATGAGGATAAATCCTAGGATGTCCTTAAAGGAGAAGTAGGGGTGGAATGGGATTTTGTCACAGTCTGATACAAGACCTAGGGGGTTGTTTGAGCCTGATTCGTGTAGGAAGGTTAAGTGGACTAGGGTGATTCCTGCGATTAAAAAGGGTAGTAGGAAGTGAATGGCGAAGAATCGGGTTAGGGTTGGGTTATCCACTGAGAATCCTCCTCAGGCTCATTCTACCAGGGTCTGTCCGATGTATGGGAGGGCTGAAAATAAGTTGGTAATTACGGTAGCTCCTCAGAACGATATTTGTCCTCATGGCAGGACATAACCTACGAAGGCAGTTGCTATAAGAGTGAGCAGTAGGATTACTCCTGTATTTCAAGTTTCTTTATACAGGTAGGAGCCGTAGTAGAAGCCTCGTCCGATGTGCAGGTAGATGCAGATGAAGAAGAATGAGGCGCCATTGGCGTGGAGGTTGCGGATGAGTCAGCCATATTGGACGTTTCGGCATGTGTTGGCTACTGAGGAGAAAGCAAGGGATGTGTCTGCGGTGTAGTGCATAGCCAGTAGGAGGCCTGTGAGGATTTGTGTGGCCAGGCAGATGGCGAGCAGAGATCCGAAGTTTCATCAGGCAGAGATATTAGAGGGTGCGGGAAGGTCGATTAGGGAGTTGTTGATTATTTTTAGTAGGGGGTGGGATTTGCGGATGTTTGGGGCCATTAGAAGGTCTGTGTGGTCAGGATTATTACTAGGATGGATAGGGCGAAAGATCCTAAGTAGGTTTTGATAAGCCCGGTGTGTGCCAGGGTTGCGGCTTTGCTTGCGGCTACCTGCAGCTCGGCGAGGCCCTCTGGCCCTATTTTTTTGAGCCAGGAGAGGTCGATTAGGTGTAGGGCGATGTTTTGCCCCTTTTCTAGCAGGGTTTTGGAGCAGAATCGGTGGACTAGGGGGTTGAAGTAGCCTAGCAGGGAGGAGAAGTTTACGAGGCGGCTTGGTTTGGGGTGGGTGAGGGTGTGTGTTATGTTCGAGAGCTCAAGGGCTAGGATGACTCCTAGGACTGTTACTAGGATGGCAGCAGTTTTGGTGATGAGGGGTATGGTTATTGGGGGTGTTTTGGTTGGTGTGATGAAGGAGGTGATTAGTATTCCTGCCATGATGCTGCCGAGGGCAAGGCGAGTTAGGGGGGCAGTGATTAGTGGGTTGTTTTCGTTTATTGGTGTGATTGGGGGGATACGAGTCCGTCCGGCTTGGACTAGGAGGGTTATGCGGATGCTGTAGGTTGCAGTGAATGCTGTGGCTAGGAGGGTTAGTGATAGGGCCCAGGTGTTTAGGTAGGATGTATTTAGGCTTTCGATGATGAGGTCTTTTGAGTAAAATCCAGCTAAAAATGGGGTTCCTATGAGTGCTAGATTGCCAATGGTTAGGCAGGAGGTAGTGACTGGGAGTGTTTTTTGCAGGCCGCCTATTTTTCGGATGTCCTGTTCTCCGTTTAGGCTGTGGATAATGGACCCGGAGCATAGGAACAGTATGGCTTTGAAGAAGGCATGGGTTGAGATGTGTAAGAACGCTAGTTGGGGGAGGTTTAGTCCGATGGCGACCATTATTAGTCCGAGCTGACTGGATGTTGAGAAAGCGATGATTTTTTTAATGTCGTTTTGGGTTAGGGCGCATGTGGCGGTGAATAGGGTTGACAGGGCGCCGAGGCATAGACATGCAGTTAGGGCTGTTTGGTTGGAGGCTAGTAGCGGGTGTATGCGGATAAGTAGGAAGATCCCGGCTACGACTATGGTGCTGGAGTGTAATAGGGCAGATACGGGGGTGGGGCCTTCCATGGCTGCAGGTAGTCATGGGTGTAGGCCAAATTGTGCGGATTTCCCTGCAGCGGCGAGGATTAGTCCTAGGAGGGGGAGGATGGGGGTTTGGTGGGGGTGTACGGCTTGTTGAATTTCTCAGGTGTTGAAGGTTGATGCTAGTCATGCTATGCTCAGGATTAGGCCGATGTCTCCAACTCGGTTGTAGATTACGGCCTGTAGGGCGGCAGTGTTGGCTTCTGCTCGGCCCTGCCATCAGCCGATGAGGAGGAAGGATATGATTCCTACGCCTTCTCAGCCGATAAATAGGAGGAACATGTTGTTTGCGGTTGTTAGAAGCAGCATGGCAATTAGGAATGTGAGTAAGTAGGTGAAAAATTTTGTTACATATGGTTCGGAGGCCATGTATCACATGGCGAATTGTAGAATGGACCATGTTACGAATAGGGCAATGGGGAGGAATGTTATTGAATATTGGTCTATTTTTAGGCTTAGGGGGATTTTGAAGTTTATGATAAATTTTCATTTTCAGTGGCAGGTAATGGATTCTAGTCCGGAGTAGATGAATGTAGTTGTTGGGGCCAGGCTTGTTAGAAATGCAGCTTTTACGGTGCGAGTGATAGAGAGGGGGGTGTTTTTAAAGCCCTTAAAGAGGAGTGGGAGGATGATTGGAGTTAGGAGGATGGTTAGTGTGAGGAGTGTGAGGGAGTTAATGAGTAGGGTCGCATTCACTACTTTTACTTGGAGTTGCACCAAGATGGATGGCTCCTAAGACCAGTGGATTACTATTATCCTTAAAAGTAAGGGGGCTGGGGTTTAAAGCCCAGATGCAAGAATTAGCAGTTCTTGTTGGTTTAACCTCCCCTCGGCAGGCAAGAAGGTTTGAACTTCTATTTTTAGGATCACAGCCTAATGTTTGGTTTAAACTATGCTTGCATAAGGGGGCTCCAGAGATTAGTTCGGGCTTGAGGATCAAGAGGAACATGGGGATGATGTGGAGTGTTATGAGCAGGTGCTCTCGTGTGGTTGAGTTTTGAATGGATGTGATATGGGAGGGAATTGAGCCCCGTTGGGTGACTAGCAGCATGAATAAGGTGTATGATGCGGTTAGTAGGGTGGCAATTCCTGTCAGGATGATTGTGAGGGCGGATCAGTTAAATAGGGTGATTATGATGGTTAGCTCTGCTATAAGGTTTGTTGTTGGGGGAAGGGCCATGTTTGTTAAGTTGGCTAGTAGTCATCAGGTGGCTATGAGGGGTAGTAGGGGTTGGAGGCCTCGTGTGAGTAGCAGGATTCGGCTGTGTGTGCGTTCGTAGTTTGTGTTGGCTAGGCAGAATAGTATGGAGGAGGTTAGTCCGTGGGAGATTATTAGGATTATTGCCCCTGAGAATGATCAGTGGGTTTGGATTATTCCTGCAGCGATGACCAGTCCTATGTGGCTGACGGATGAGTAGGCGATTAGTGATTTTAGGTCTGTTTGTCGGAGGCAGATTGAGCTAGTTATTAGGGCACCTCATAGGGCTAGAGTTAGGAAGGGGTAGTGGAGGATGTTGGATAGAGGTCCTATTAGTAGGGTGACTCGTATGATCCCGTAGCCTCCTAGTTTTAGCAGAAGGGCGGCGAGGAGTATTGAGCCTGCGATGGGAGCCTCTACGTGGGCTTTTGGTAGTCAAAGATGTAAGCCATATAGAGGGGCTTTTACTATGAATGCTATAAGCAGTGCTAGTCCTGATAGAATGCTTGTTCATGAGGTGGATAGGGTTGGGTGGGTTAGTTCTAGGGTTGGTAGGTGTAGGGTGCCGATTTTTACGTACAGGTGTATAATCGTGATTAAAAGGGGTAGTGAGCTTACTAGCGTATAAAATAGTAGATAGGTGCCGGCGCTGAGGCGTTCAGGTTGGTTTCCCCATCGTGTGATTAGGATCAGGGTTGGGATAAGTGTGGCTTCGAATGCAATGTAAAATAGCGCTAGTTCTGTGGTAGAGAAGGCTAGGAGGATGAACGGTTGGACTATAATTAGGGTTGAAATGAATATTCGCTTTCGTGGTAGGGGCTCTCCTTGGAGGTGGTTTTGGCTTGCTATGATTATAAGCGGGAGGAGTCAGCAGGATAGCACCAGGAGGGGGGAGGAGATTTGGTTGATTCCTGTTCAATTGGACAGGAATTTGTAGGGGTAGTAGGTCGGGATTAGTCATTGGAGGCTGAGGGCGGCAATTAGCAGGCTATACATGGTAGTATTAGTTCACAGGAATTTTGGAGGGGATAGTAGGGCTGTTGGGAGTAGTATAATTGTTGGTAGGATAACTTTTAGCATTGTAGTAAGTTTAGGTTGTGCAGGTGGTCGGAGCCGTGGGTGCGTGTAGAGGCTACTAGGATGGCTAGGCCGGTGCCTGCCTCACATGCTGAGAAGGTGAGTATGATGATTGGTACTGCGGCGAATGAGGGGGTTTGGCTCTCGATAGACCATATTGTTAGGCCTACAAACATTGAAAGTATCATGCTTTCAAGGCATAGTAGGGCTGATACTAGGTGGGTTCGGTGGAAGGCCAGTCCCAGTCCGCTAAGAATGAAGGCTGAGTAGAAGCTCAGGTGTAGGGGCGACATAAGAAAGTTACAGGGTTGGCTGTAGTCTGCTGGGCCGAAACCAGCTGTCTTTGGGCTAGACTAACTTTCTGTTATTCTGCTCACTCTAGGCCCCCCTGAGCTCATTCGTAGGCTAGCCCTAGCGTTAGGAGAGATAGAATAGCTGCGGTTCAGGCGAGGGTTATTAGGGGCGACTGTAGTTGGATTGCCCAGGGTAGGGGGAGTAGGAGGGCGATTTCTAGGTCGAACAGGAGGAACAGGATGGCTACTGAGGAAGAATCGGATTGAGAATGGTAGGCGTGCAGACCCGAGGGGGTCGAATCCGCATTCGTATGGTGAGAGTTTTTCTGAGTCGGGGGTCATTTGGGCGAGTCAGAAGTTTAGTGCGGTTAGGATGGCACTTAGGACCAGTGATAGGGAGAACATAAATGTGAGTATGTTCATTGCTCTTCTCTGGGCTTGCACCAGATTTTAGAGATTGGAAGTCAATTGTAATTAATATACTAGAAGAGCAAGATCCTCATCAGTAGATGGTTATATAGAGGAATAGTCAGATAACGTCTACGAAGTGTCAGTATCAGGCTGCGGCTTCAAATCCGAAGTGGTGGTCTGATGTGAAGTGGAATTTGATTAGTCGGAGGAGGCAGACGGTTAGGAAGGTGGATCCGATGATCACGTGGAGTCCGTGGAATCCGGTGGCAACAAAGAAAGTGGAGCCGTAGACGCTGTCGGCGATTGAGAATGGGGCTTCATGGTACTCTATTGCTTGTAGGGCGGTGAAGTAGAATCCTAGGAGAATCGTCAATGTTAGGGCGTGGATGGCATGTTTTCGGTTTCCTTCTGTGATGCTGTGGTGGGCTCATGTGACAGTTACGCCTGAGGCTAGGAGGATGGCTGTGTTTAGTAGCGGGACTTCTATGGGGTTGAGCGGTTTGATGCCCGCTGGGGGTCATTGGCCGCCTAGTTCGGGGGTTGGTACTAGGCTTGAGTGGAAGAATGCCCAGAAAAATCCTAGGAAGAAGAAAGCTTCGGATGTGATGAAGAGGATTATGCCGTATCGTAGGCCTTTTTGGACTGTAGGTGTGTGGTGGCCTTGGAAGGTGCTCTCTCGGACAATGTCCCGTCATCATTGGAGTATCACTAGGAGCATTGATAAGAGGCCGGCGGCTAGCAGGATAGATGAGTTGTAGTGGAATCACATGACTAGCCCTGAGGTTGTGAGTAAGGCGGCGGCAGCTCCAAAGATTGGTCAGGGGCTGGGGTCGACTATGTGGTAGGAGTGTGCTTGGTGTGCCATTAGATGTTTTCTTGTAAGTACAGGCTTAGGAGGAGGACGAAAACGTAGGCCTGGATTATGGCCACTGCTACTTCTAGGATGGTGAGGAGTAGTAGGATGGCTATTGTTAGGATTGATACTGTGGGAAGGATGGGCATGAGTGCGATGGAGGCTGTGGAGATGAGTTGAATAAGTAGGTGGCCTGCTGTGAGGTTAGCTGTGAGGCGGACTCCTAGAGCTAAGGGCCGGATCAGCAGGCTGGTTGTTTCGATCAGGATTAGTGCGGGGATCAGGGGTGTTGGGGTTCCTTCTGGCAGTAAGTGAGCCAAGGAGGCTGATGGTTTGTTTCGCAGGCCTGTTAGTAGGGTAGCAAGCCACAGGGGGAAGGCTAGGGCCATGTTTATGGATAGCTGGGTGGTTGGGGTGAATGTATATGGGAGAAGTCCTAGAAGGTTGATTGTTAGGAGTATGGTTATTAGTGATGTTAGCATCAGGGCTCATTTGTGGCCGTTTTTGTTTAATGGGATTATTAGTTGTTTTGTGATTAGGTGTAGGAGTCACAGTTGGATGGTGGATAGTCGGTTGTTGATTCATCGGTTGCCTGGGGATGGGAACAATAGGGCTGGGAAGAGCAGGGATAGTAGGATCAGGGGGATGCCAAGTAGGTGGGGGCTTGAGAATTGGTCAAAGAAACTTAGGTTCATGGTCAGGCTCATGGTGTGGGTTTGGTGATGAGTGATGGTTTTTTTGATGGGGGATTTGTTGTGGTGAAGGTTAGCAGTTTTGGCTGGATTAGGAGTGCGAGGGTTAGTCAGGTTATGACTATGATTGAGAATCATGGTGCAGGGTTGAGTTGAGGCATGCCATTAAGGAGGGGATAATTCCTCTTTAGCTAGCTTAAAAGGCTAGTGCTGTTGCATAGCTTCTTAATGATTAGGATGACGATAGGAGGGATGATCAGGCTTCAAAGTATGGGAGTGGGGTAGATTCTACTACAATAGGCATGTAGCTGTGGTTAGCCCCGCAGATTTCTGAGCACTGGCCGTAGAAAATCCCAGGCCGGGTGGTAATGAATGAGGTTTGGTTTAGTCGGCCTGGGATTGCATCTGTTTTAACTCCGAGCGTTGGAACTGCTCATGAGTGAAGTACGTCTCCGGCAGTAATAATTACGCGGATCGGTGATTCTATGGGTACGACTACGCGGTGGTCAACTTCTAGGAGTCGGAAGTGCCCATTTGGCAGGTCTGTGGTGGGAATTATGTAGGAGTCGAATGAGAGGTCCTTGAAGTCTGTGTATTCGTAGCTTCAGTATCACTGGTGGCCAATGGCTTTTAGTGTGAGGTCTGGCTCGTCGATTTCGTCTATTATGTACAGGATTTGTAGGGATGGGAGGGCGAGGAGTACTAGGACGATGGCGGGTAGGATTGTTCAGATTAGTTCTACTTCTTGGGCGTCTACTGCGTTGGATGATAGTTTTTCTATTAGCATGTGGGCTAAGAGGTATAGGACTAGGCTGCAGATAGCTAAGGCAACAATCAGAGCGTGGTCGTGGAATTCAACGAGTTCTTCTATAATGGGTGATGAGGCGTCTTGGAATCCTAGTTGGGAGTGGTTGGCCACGTGAGATGTACAGGGCTTTCACCTGTGATTTAGCCTTGACAAGGCTATGTAATTGGTTTACTAACATCTCATGAGAAAGAAGCATGAGTGGTTAATGCAGCTGGCTTGAAACCAGTGTATGGAGGTTCGATTCCTTCCTTTCTTGTACTTGAACGAAAGCTGGCTCCTCGAAGGTGTGGTATGGAGGGGGGCAGCCGTGGATTCACTCAATGTTTGTGGCGGTTAATTCTGGTTGGAGGACTTTCCGTTTGGCTGAGAAGGCTTCTCAGATGATGAACATTAGTATGATTACGGCCACTATTGAGATCAGGGACCCAATAGAGGAGACGGTGTTTCACAGTGTGTAGGCATCAGGGTAGTCCGAGTATCGTCGGGGCATTCCTGCCAGGCCTAGGAAGTGTTGGGGGAAGAATGTTAGGTTTACCCCTGTAAATATCACTCCGAAGTGGGCTTTTGCTCATGTTTGGTGTAGAGTGAATCCTGTAAGAAGGGGGAATCAGTGAGTGAATCCAGCTAGGATGGCAAAGACAGCGCCCATAGATAGTACGTAGTGGAAGTGGGCGACTACGTAGTACGTGTCATGCAGGGCGATATCTAGGGAGGAGTTCGCAAGGACGATCCCTGTTAGTCCTCCGATGGTAAATAGGAAGATAAACCCTAGAGCTCAGAGTATTGGGGGATCTCATTTGATTGTTCCCCCGTGTAGGGTGGCGAGTCAGCTAAAGACTTTGATTCCGGTAGGGATGGCGATGATTATAGTGGCGGATGTGAAGTAGGCCCGGGTGTCAACGTCTATTCCTACGGTGAATATGTGGTGGGCTCAGACGATAAATCCTAGGAAGCCGATGGATAGCATGGCTCAGACTATTCCTATGTAGCCGAAGGGTTCCTTTTTGCCCGAGTAGTATGTGACTACGTGTGAGATAATTCCGAATCCTGGGAGGATTAAGATATAGACTTCTGGGTGGCCGAAGAATCAAAATAGGTGTTGGTACAGGATTGGGTCTCCCCCTCCGGCAGGATCAAAGAATGTGGTGTTTAGGTTTCGGTCGGTTAGTAGCATTGTGATGCCGGCGGCGAGGACGGGGAGTGATAGGAGGAGCAGGATGGCGGTAATTAGGACTGATCAGACGAAAAGTGGGGTTTGGTATTGTGAGAGTGCGGGGGGTTTTATGTTGATGGCTGTGGTAATGAAGTTAATGGCTCCGAGGATGGAGGAGACACCAGCCAGGTGAAGTGAGAAGATAGCCAGGTCCACTGAGGCTCCGGCGTGGGCTAGGTTGCCTGCTAGAGGTGGGTATACGGTTCAACCCGTACCAGCGCCAGCTTCTACAGTGGATGAGGCGAGTAGAAGGAGGAATGATGGTGGGAGGAGTCAGAAGCTTATGTTGTTTATTCGTGGGAATGCTATGTCGGGGGCACCGATTATCAGGGGGACCAATCAGTTGCCGAACCCTCCAATTATGATGGGCATTACCATGAAGAAGATTATTACGAAGGCGTGAGCGGTGACGATCACGTTATAAATTTGGTCGTCGCCCAGGAGGGTCCCTGGCTGGCCTAGTTCTGCCCGGATCAGTAGGCTGAGTGCTGTGCCAATTATTCCGGCTCATGCCCCGAAGATAAGGTATAGAGTACCGATGTCTTTGTGATTGGTAGAAAATAGTCATCGATTGATGAAGGTCACGGGTAAGATGGCTGAGTGTTTAAAGCGTTAGGCTGTAGTCCTTTTTACAGAGGTTCAATTCCTCTTCTTATCGGCCCTGTAGTGAAGTTCATGTTGAGTTGCAAGCTCATCGATGTGCACGAGAGTGTACCGGGGCCTTAGGCAGAGGCCAGTAGGTTTGGGCGTTTAGCTGTTAACTAAAATTTTGCGGGATCGAAGCCCGTCTGTCTAGTAAAGGCTTTAGCTTAATTAAAGCGTCTGGTTTGCATCCAGGAGATACAGGTTAGTGTCCTGTTGGTCTTAGCGCAGAAACTAAGAGGGTTTAACTCTTATTTAAGGCTTTGAAGGCCTTCGGTTTAGGTGGGTGTTATCCTAAGTTTCTAGACAATAGCGTGGACTATGGGGGAGAGGGGGAGTAGGAGGATTGATAGTGAGGCTAGGATTGCGGTGGGCGTGCTTGGGGGTTTGCTAGTGTACCACTGTTTTATGTGGTTGGACGAGTTTGGTGGGAGGGTGATTGTTGAGTGGTATGCGAGGCGTAGGTAGAAGAATAGGCTAAGTAGGGATAGCATGGCGATTGCTATGGCTGCGGGTGTTATCTCTTGCTTAGTTAGCTCTTGGATGATGAGTCACTTTGGTATAAACCCTGTCAGTGGGGGGAGGCCTGCCAGGGACAGCAGCACTAGCATTAGGGTGGCGTTTAGTACCGGGGTCTTTGTCCATGAGGTTAGGATTATGGACAGGTTGAGAGCTTTAATCTTGTTTAGGGCCATGAATACAGCTGATGTCATGATTGTGTAGAGATAGAAGGTGAGTAGTGCTAGCTTGGGGCTGTAGACTAGGATGATGGCGATTCAGCCTAGGTGGGAGATGGATGAGAAGGCTAGGATTTTGCGTGTTTGTGTTTGATTTAGTCCTATTCAGCCTCCCAATGCTGCTGAGGCCAGGGCTATTGCGGTAAGTAGGGCTGGGTTGAGAGATTTAGATGTCATTAGGAGGAGGGTCAGTGGGGGGAATTTTATGAGGGTTGAGAGTAGGAGGGCCGTTATTAGGGGGGATCCTTGTAGGACTTCTGGGAATCAGAAGTGAAATGGGACCAGGCCTAATTTAATTGCGATTGCTGCTGTGAGCAGTAGACATGAGGTTGGGTGGTTAAGTTGTGTGATGTCTCACTGGCCGGTGGCTCAGGCGTTGGTTATGCTGGAGAATAGTACTAGGGCGGAGGCAGCTGCCTGTGTCAAGAAGTATTTTGTCGCGGCTTCTACTGCTCGCGGGTGGTGGGATTTGGAGATTAGGGGGATGATGGCTAGTGTGTTAATTTCTAGTCCGGTTCAGGCTAGGACTCAGTGGTTGCTAGAGATTGTGATTGTTGTGCCTAATGCGAGACTGAGGACTAGGACTGGGGTTGCATGGGGGTTCATTAGTAGAGGAGGGGGTTGAACCATCATTTCCGGGGTATGGGCCCGGTAGCTTGATTAGCTGACTCTACTAGAAAATAATATAAGGGAAGTATGGAGAGTTTTGATCTCTTCTGTGTAGGTTCAATTCCTACTTTTCTAAGGTCAATAGGAAATGAGAGGGCTGTTGTACCTCTATGTTCACTTTATCATAGTGACCCTTTGAGTTCAGGCACATTTCCTTGTGGAAGGAGGTAGGCCTGCGTAGCAGATGGGTAGGCTAGTGTGTCAGAGGCATAGGGCTAGTGTGAGGGGTAGGAAGTTTTTTCATAGGAGGTGCATAAGCTGGTCATATCGGAATCGGGGGTAGGAGGCTCGGACCCATAGGAAGCCGGAGGATAGAAGGAGGACTTTTGTGGCTAGGATGATGGGGAATAGCTCTGTAGGGGGCCCTAGGGCGCTTGGGTTAAGGAAGATGATGGCTGTGAGCGTGTTTATCAGCATGATGTTGGCATATTCGGCTAGGAAAAACAGGGCGAAAGGCCCTGCGGCGTATTCAACGTTAAACCCTGAGACCAGTTCAGACTCGCCCTCCGTTAGGTCAAATGGGGCCCGGTTTGTTTCTGCTAGGGTGGATACATATCACATTATTGCCAGGGGCCACGAGGAGAAGATGAGGTAAAGGGGTTCTTGTGCGATGGCAAAAGTGCTGAGTGTGTAGTTTCCGGTTAGTATGATTACTGACAGTAGGATGAGTGCTAGTGTTACTTCATATGAGATGGTTTGTGCAACTGCCCGTAGGGCTCCGATTAGTGCATATTTTGAGTTTGAGGCTCAGCCTGATCATAGGATTGAGTAGACGGCTAAGCTTGATATGGCTACTATAAAGAGGACCCCGAGGTTCAGGTCTACTAGTGAGAACGGGAGGGGGAGGGGCACTCAGGCGGTGAGGGCTAGGAGGAGGGCTAGTATGGGCATTATGATGAAGAGGAGCGGTGAGGAGGTGGAAGGTCGAATGGGCTCTTTAATGAATAGTTTGATTCCGTCTGCAATGGGTTGGAGCAGGCCAAAAGGCCCCACGATGTTGGGGCCTTTACGGGATTGCATGTAGCTTAGAATTTTTCGTTCGACTAGAGTCAAGAAAGCCACGGCAATTAAGATTGGGATGATGTATAGCAGGGCTATAATGAGGTAGCTTACTATTGTTGTTTGTGGCATGTGTAGCTAGGGAGAGGATTTGAACCTCTGGGTAAAGGGCTTAAGCCTTTTGCATTTGCCGGGCTCTGCCACTCTAGCTGATCCTTTTCTAGGATTGGGGTGGTGGGGGGGAGTCCTCTTCATAGTTGAGTTGGTTTCACTACTTAGAGGGAAGGCGTGCTTGTAGTATTGGCCTTACTTTCCCGGTCCTTTCGTACTGGGGAGAGTAGTTCATAGATAGAAACCGACCTGGATTGCTCCGGTCTGAACTCAGATCACGTAGGACTATTAATCGTTGAACAAACGAACCCTTAATAGCGGCTGCACCATTAGGATGTCCTGATCCAACATCGAGGTCGTAAACCCCCCTGTCGATAGGGGCTCTTGAGGGGGATTGCGCTGTTATCCCTGGGGTAGCTTGGTCCATTAATCAATTATATTGGGTCTGGTCACTATTAGCACTTTGAGGGGTGGCTCTAAGTAAAGAGGTGTGGTCTTGTTTTTGGAGGATCTGTTGTTCTCCAAGGTCGCCCCAACCGAAAAATATCGGCCATGCTCTGCGATGTCTGTAGCCCCGGTGGGTTTAGTCTTAGGTTCGCGGTGGCCGTTGATTTTTAAGTTCCACAGGGTCTTCTCGTCTTATGTTCACATCCCCGCTTTTGCACGGGGAGATCAATTTCACTGATTATCCGTGAGAGACAGTTAAGACCTCGTTTAGCCATTCATACAAGTCTCGATTTATGGGACAATTGATTGCGCTACCTTTGCACGGTTAGGATACCGCGGCCGTTTAACCTAGGTCACTGGGCAGGCATCACCTTCAATACTTGTTTGTTTGCTGAAGGCTATGTTTTTGGTAAACAGTCGGGCCTTGTTTTGCCGAGTTCCTTTCACAGATTTTAATCTCTCTTATGGGCGCTCCTGAGTCGGGTTAACAGGGTGAGTTTATACCTGGTCTTGTAGGAGTTTTTGTATATGTCTGGGTCTGTTAATAATGTTCTCATGTAAGCTTGCGCCGCTAGAGGGGTGGGTGTGGCCCCAAGTTACTCATTTTAGCATTAATTCTCCTATATTCATAGGTTAACCTGTTTGTGGTAAGGGATTCATCTTGTTTTGGCATTTTTGAGTGTGGAGCTTTGACGCACTCTTTGTTGATGGCTGCTTTAAGGCCCACAGTAAGGTTGGTGATTAGATTTATCCACTAGTCGAGGTTGTGTCCTTTTTTAATGGAGCTGTACCTCCATTAAATAGCTCTTAATCATCTCATTGTGGTTCTGGGTGTTGTCCGGTAGGGAAGATTAAGGGAGAACTTAGATTCATTTCACAGGTAACCAGCTATCACCCAGCTCGGTTGGCTTTTCACCTCTACTGACAAGTCATCCCACTCTTTTGCAACAGAGACGGGTTCGCTCTAATAGCTGCTCGTAAGTAGCTCGCTTGGGTTTCGGGATGGCAAACTTCAGTTCACTTTGCTTGGTTGTTCTTGCTAAATCATGATGCAAAAGGTACAAGGGTTAGTCTTTGCTGTCTCTTGCTTTAGTTTTCACTATTATTTCATCTTTCCCTTACGGTACTGGTCTCTATCGCGTCTAAGTGTCTTTTCTATCGCCTATACTAGGACTAGAAAATGCTTTAGTTAAGTCTTAATTAGTGGGATTCTTTAGTTTTGCGTTGTTTAAGCGGCTGAGCTAGAGGAAGGCTTCAAGACGACCTGGTTTAGCAGATATCTCTCAGGTGTAAGCTGAGTGCTTTGGGGTTATAGCTACGTCTTGAGTATTCTAAGTACACCTTCCGGTACACTTACCTTGTTACGACTTACCTCATCTTTGGCATTTACGTGGTATTAATTATGTGGGGGTGTGGCTTATGAGGAGGGTGACGGGCGGTATGTACGTGCCCTAGGGCCGGCTTAAAGCGAGCTTTATTGTCCCGCTTTACTGCTAAATCCTCCTTCTAGAAGCAGTTTCATACTTCTTTCCGTGTTGCCCTATGCATAGGGAATGTAGCCCATTTCTTCCGTCCCATAGGCTATACCTTGACCTGTCTTATTAGCGGGGTGCTGTTGCGCCCACTGTTGCGCTCTCATTCGAGGTGGGCTGGCGACGGCGGTATGTAGGCTGTGCTTGGCAAGGGGCGGTTGGGTTGATCGTGGATCATCGATTACAGAACAGGCTCCTCTAGGTGGGTTTAGGGCACCGCCAAGTCCTTAGAGTTTTAAGCGTTTGTGCTCGTAGTTCTCTGGCGGATACTTCGGTAGGGTAAGTATCAAGATTTAGGGCCAGGCATAGTGGGGTATCTAATCCCAGTTTGGGCCCTGGCTTTCGTGGGTTCAAATTAATCGCTAGTTTCTAAGATCATCTTGATGGTGTGTTTAGGTGCATCTTGTGCTTGCGACAGCTTAGTTGCATTTTGATCTTAGTTAGGTAGGATAGGCATCTTACCACTCTTTACGCCGCTTGTAGGACAGTTGATTTGGGTCTCTTGTATGACCGCGGTGGCTGGCACAAGATTTACCGACCCTTGGGTGGAGGCTTGCTATGACTAAGTCGAGTTTGCACTCATTGCTTAATGTTAACTACTGCTGAATACCCGTGGGGGCGTGGCTTAGCAAGGCGTCTTGGGCTACTGCTTGGGTGTGCCTGATACCCGCTCCTTAAGGCCTGGGGTGAAGGCTATTGAGGGCATTTACACTGGGGCGCGGATACTTGCATGTATATGTCTAGCAAAAACCAACTGTAAGGTTAGGACTAAGTCTTTTGTCCGCAGGCATGTTCGTGTGCCGTCTTGGCAGCTTCAGTGCCATGCTTTTGTGGTAAGCTATGTGGACGGGGCAGGTGGCTGGTTAATTGGGTAATGTTTGTTAGGTCAAAGTAATGATTGTCATCGGGTTTGGATCGTCTTTAGTGCTGGAGTTTCTCTAATAAATTTAGGTCATGTTATGCATTTCGTTTTGTATGTATATATATATTGTGGGGTTGTGGTTGGGGTGGTTTTGTTTTTAAAGTATGTCCATCGAGCATTCACTAAATAGCCCTATTATATAGAGCTGTGGAGAGAGCATTAACTGAATGTGGTCAAAGTGCATCAGTGTCAAGGTGATTCCCCATATACGCCAACCGTCTCATTGAGTAATCCCTGAGATATAGGATAGCGCGATAACGCAGGTGTGTCCAGGCTTAGATTGTGGGACCCCCGAAGTCACTGGGAAGGGCCAGCTGTGAGGTAACCCCGGAAAAAATAAAAGGAACCAGAGGCGCCAAAAAGCTGGAAGATGCCGCGATTACGCATTGAGATGGTGGAAGTATTCCACAGATGCCACTTTGAAGGGCAAGGAGAGGTGAGTGAACCCAATTGATGGCCCTGACCGAGGAACCAGAGGCGCAAAAATGTGAGGAGGGCGAGGGGTTTAGGGGGAACGTATGGGCCTGAAGCTAGTCACGTCGGACATTATGTGCAAGGATTGCTGATTTCACGTGAGGTGTACGATTAATAAATCCATCTGGTACGCAGCTTCATGAGTAATGGGTGGGTGGAGAGGAATTTGGAGTGTTGGTAGGGTATGTCTGTCAAGCATTCATCATTATGGGGCCTTGTTCTGGTTGGGGGCATGTTATGTGGTGTTGAGGTGTTGGGCATTAGAGCATTCACTCTGGGTCCGTTGGGAGGGTAGTCCGATAGGTAGGGTATGTCCGTTGACATGTGATGGGTTTAGTCCGTGCATGTAGGATAGTTGGTTAATAGTGTTTATTACCGGGACCATAGGTTAATATATGGGGAATATAAATGTATGCACGATATGCATAACCAAATAACCCCGCAACCCCTGGGGGGGGAAGGGGGGGGGGGGTCCTGAGAGCATTATTAGGCTATTCTAGCT